GAGAAATTCTTATTCACATATTATGGATAGTCTAAATAAAATTTGAAAATTTAAATAAATAAAAAAAAAAAAGACAATTAGAGGGACTCATTAATATTTTCAAATTTTGACGATACTTTTTTCGGATGAGAAGAGTCAATAGGATAAAACTAAAAGAGTTCATGATGCCGAACCATGGATTGTGCACATCACTTAGATGGGTTCCAGAAAGTCACATAGGAAGAAATGAAATATGAAAAGAAAATAGAAAAAATGAAAGGAGATCAGATTCGATTTGTACTATATCTGAGATGAATCTTGGATATTCGCATCCTTCAACTCCCCTAGACTAGACTTTTGAATCTTTCAACCTACTAAATTATCGTTTCGAATATGTATGAAGTATTAACATTCTTTTTGAGCAAGAGGAGATACCCAGTATGAAAAAAGAAAAAGAAGGGGAAAAAATCTATTTCTTTTACATACTTTATTACATACTTTATATACTCTTTACTCATCTATAAATAGAATATATATAGGGTTATAGCCCCAGATACTTAGATGGATAAATATGTATCATGATTTATATTATTAATCAATATGTATGTTGACTCATATCAATTTATTTGTATAAGTATCTATTCTACAAATAACTCATGTGCCAGGAACCAGATTTGAACTGGTGACACGAGGATTTTCAGTCCTCTGCTCTACCAGCTGAGCTATCCCGACCATTTACGACGCATCATCCTCATTTTAATAGAGGATTGGGGTCTATGTCAATTAAAAAGATGAGAAGGGTATTACAAAGTCTTATCCAGGCCTTGGTGAAATTTCTTGGATCAAAGACTTTGTAAGTTTCAGTACAGTACGAGTAATGAAATGAATTGTTAATTGTGCAAATTTTAAATTTTTCTTCCTTTCTCAAAGATATTTATTTGTACGTGTATCATATATATCACAACAATTGTGATAAGAAAAAAATTTCCGCTCAAATCCGTTTGTGAAAGAGTAGAAATTAGAATGAATGAGAAACATAACAAATTTGGAACCGCTAACGAAATGAGAGTATAGGATAAATAATTAGAGAATCAAATGGACTGGGGATAGAGGGACTTGAACCCTCACGATTTCTAAAGTCGACGGATTTTCCTCTTACTCTAAATTTCATTGTTGTCGATATTGACATGTAGAATGGGACTCTATCTTTATTCTCGTCCGATTAATCAATTCTTCAAAAGATCTATCAGATTTTGATGGAGTAAATGATTTGATCGATGAATATTCGATTCGTTTTTCAATTTGAAATTGATTCACAACAATTCTTTCATTTTTAATATAAATATATTATTAATACGGATTCATGTCGTTATTAATCAGTTATTAATCATTTGACGATAGTATTTCAGTAGGTATATAGGTTGATTCTTCATCCTTTCTCTTTCTGGAGTTTCGATGGAAGGATTCCTTTACTTACTAAAGTAATACAGCCAACTCCATTTGTTAGAACAGCTTCCATTGAGTCTCTGCACCTATCCTTTTTTATTATCGCTTTATGAACCCTTATTTTCATAAAACAGGATTTGGCTCAGGATTGCCCATTTTTAATTCCAGGGTTTCTCTGAATTTGAAAGTTATCACTTGGTAGGTTTCCATACCAAGGCTCAATCCAATTAAGTCCGTAGCGTCTACCAATTTCGCCATATCCCCTTTTTGTGATTAGAATCTCATTATGATACCATACCATTCTCCTTTTTCTTTTATTTATATTATGCATTATGCCGGAATTGTTGAAGTCATTAGATAGTAGTTCTCATATTGAAAGTGTTTTCGCCTATTTGGATTTCTTGTCTATCTTATTTCATCTTTATCGTAAACTCATATTTAATTCAATGAAAAAAGATTCTCTCATTTCTCTATCCAAATTCAATATAGATGGATATATACCACATAATATATACCACATATATTATATATATAGTTATTATTTTTCTTATATTATTATACATATATATAGATATATAATATATGTTCCTTTTTCTATCGTTTTTAACGTGCAATTTTGAATACTTGAACGGTCGATTCTTTTTTTTCGGCTTAGGTTTCATTTTTCCGACTGAAAACAGAGGAATGTTTCATTATGATCTGAATTGCACTTTTATCTTTATTCTTCTCTTTTTCTTAGGACAGATCTTCTAATAAAATAACTAAAAGGGAAATTTATTATTATTAAAATAAAATGAAATTTATAATAATATAATCAAATTTGAATTAGAAAAAATTCTAATTCTTTCGAACATTATTCTAATATATAGAATATATATGGAATAAAATAATATTATTCTGTATAATACACAATAAGATTCAAATGGAATTACTGGGTTATAGGAAATTTAATTACTAATTTGATTATGAGTTTGATTACGAGATTCTATTTAATAAGTCTAAATATAGAATAAGAAATATAAATAAAATAGATGATAAAATAATAAAAATAAAATAGATGATAAAATAATAAAAA